AATTAAAAATAAGATTCTTTCAATATCCAAATTATCTTTCATACCCACCAATTTATTATTACAATTAGTTATTGTGGGGGACCCACTAAGGTCCTTGTTCACTGGAAATGGAAGGTCAAAATGATTAAATGAAATGATTCAGATTCATCGCGCCTATCGAAGAATTTCGATGTTTGAATCGAGGGTTCTTAAAATAAGACTTATCTGATCTTATAAATTGTTAGAATTTATTTTTTTAGTGAATAAATCCTGAATGTTTATGGGACAGTATTCAAATTAAAGATCTCATCGAAAACTTACAGCAGCTTGCCAAACAAGGGCTAAGAGAAAAAAGAGCACAGGTATGACTGGCATAAAATCTATGATTGGATTGAAAAAAGCGTAAGCCTCGGGTAATTTAGCAAAGAAAAAACTACTCGAATGAAGGGCAGAATTAAGACAGATACTGATCAAACTAAAGATATTAAGCATAACAAAACATTTCATTCTTGAGGATAAATTGTATTTTGATTGAGTTATCGATATAAGGGAAAAATTAAGAAAGTGAAAAAAAAAAAAAAATCCTGCTTTTTTTGACGCACCCAATCAAAAATCCTTACATTCTCACACGAAAATAGAAGGAACCATACTTTCATACAATATCTTAATTGAATTCTATATAATGATCAACAAATTCAATTTAATTTTACAACTACACGTGTCAAATCCTAGCAATAATCTAATGGATTGCATTCATAGTGGGGTGGGAATTGACGAACGACCAATACCTATATTAGTGTTTATTAGCGTTGCATAAAAATAAAAATAAAAATGGGGCGTAGCCAAGTGGTAAGGCAGCGGGTTTTGGTCCCGCCATTCGGAGGTTCGAATCCTTCCGTCCCAGAGCATCCTGGTTTTCTCATAATATAGTTAAAGAATGTTCTTAATAATTTTCTAAATCTTCTATTTGTGATTGAGGTAAGATGGGAACGGGGATGAATGTATAATATAATTCAAAAAAAGAATGGGCTCTTCCGCGTATGCATGTCTGGCTCATAGTCATATTGAAGTTACTTAGATAAACCTTACGTCCTATATTTATTTAGATTTAATTTGTTTTATTTCACTTTGCTGCATTCTTAATCGAAATGTGAAAGAAAAACCTCTATATTCCCCAACTTCCTTATGTTACTTTATATATTTCTTATTTAAAAATAGGGTGAATTCCCTCTTGATCCCGAATTCTAAAATGTTTCATTCAGAAAATAGGGGGTTAAAAAAATAGAATCCTGAGACTTCTCCAGATAAATATCCACCCGTACCTTATAGAATAAAATATGGATTACATTACTATGTTCCGATTGGGCCAATGACTATTCATGATTCCATATTGAATCAATTCCATACCGGTTCCAATTGAGAGGAATGTTATGGTAAAACTTCGTTTAAAACGATGTGGTAGAAAGCAACGTGCGACTTGAAGGACATGATCGGTTGTGGATTTTTGTATCCATCATTTTTATATAAGGTGCTCTTTACTCGACATAATTTGTTCTGTTCTACTATAACTCCTATTTAGTTTTAGTTCTGTTGTAAGTAAATAGTACACAGTGGAGCTCGAGAAGAAATGATTGATTCATTTCTCAGAGGCAAGGATCTAGGGTTAGTGTCAATCAATAAGTTGTTTCAACTTCGTAAGTATATCTTTGATATAGAAATTGAAAGGATCCAATTCCTATAAAAGTGACTTTTGGATTAAAAATTTTTATTGGAATTGAGAAAAACTATTTTGATCAAAAGTGTATCACATGGGAATCAATCGTTCGTATGATTCTTCGATAGAAAGAAATAAAAAAAAAAGGTATGTTGCTGCCTTTTTGAAACGATTAAGGATCACCGAAGTAATGTCTAAACCCAATGATTCAAAACAAAGATAAAGGATCTCGTAACAAGAAAACGCCCTTTCAATTGTCTCAACAATTCAATTGGAGCCAAATCAAATTAAAGAATCAAAAAATTTGATTAGAAACGAGACAAAAAGAGGTTTAGAGACAGCTCAATAAACGAAATGCCAAGGCTCTAAGGAGTTTCCTTTTAACTCTTTGAGAATTATCCAACTTGAGTTATAAGTACGAATGATTTTTGGGGAAAAGCGGGAAGGAAGAAGAATAAACGAATCAAATCATAGTCTAATTTATTTGATTTGAGGATTTTAGAGATCTATTTGTCACTCTATTCTATCACTCTATAATAGAAAGAGACATAAATTCTAAATCTATAGAAATTCATTCTTTATAGAGCCGTACGAGGATAAAACCTCCTATACGTTTCTAAGGGGGGCATTGTTCATCTACATCTATCCCAATGAGCTATCTATCGAATCGTTGCAATTGATGTTCGATCTCGAAGAGAAGGAAGGGATCTTCGGAAAGTGGGTTTTTACGATCCGATAAAGAGTCAAACTTATTTAAACGTTCCCGCTATTCTATATTTCCTTGAAAAAGGCGCTCAACCTACAGGAACCGTTCATGATATTTCAAAGAAGGCAGAGATTTTTAAGTAACCTCGCGTTAATTTAATTAAAAATTAAACGAAATAAAAGTATTAAAAAAAAAAAAAATAATTAACGACAAAAAGATTTTCTATGTGATATGGGAGGGATAGAAAAAAGATCGAGTGAGTAGATGAACTAAGAGGATCCATAAAATTATAGGATTCTCCTCAATCCGGTGGTTGAAACTCCACAAAAAAAGAAAAAAAGTCTAGCCTGCTTATTGTACCTTGACGGATATTGAATAAACTCGCGATTTTCTTCTTATCCTTAGTTATTTCTTTTATCCACTATTCACCCAAACTTTTTATTATCTATGTAGTGCCAATCCAACACAAGTCTTTTTTTTTTTCTTGACGTTCATATTGACAATAGTGTATGGAATAAATATAATTCCATCGTGGATAAATAGATCTATTTATCTCCGACCCCCCAAAAAAAGTTTTATTTTTTCTTTTACTTATATAAATCTAAAATTTTTCTTTTTTTTTTTTTTTCTTGTGTTTCTAGTTTAATGTTTTGATGGGGTCGCGCAATCCAATCTCGTTATTTTGATTCCGATCGTATCTACACACCAAAATTACATTAATTCGGGTTGCTAACTCAACGGTAGAGTACTCGGCTTTTAAGTGCGGCTAGAATCTTTTACACATTTGGATGAAGGAACGAATTCGTCCATACCGTTGGTAGAGTTTGTAAGACCACGACTGATCCTGAAAGGGAACGAATGGAAAAAACAGCATGTCGTATCAATGAAGAACTCTAAGAGTACTTCCTCCTTACCGGATCAGTACAAAAATTTTTTTAATTATTAGATCGGTACAAAAATAGAAATTACTAGTGGGTCGAGTAAATAAATGGATAGAGCCATAGGGCTCCAATTATAGGGAAACAAAAAGCAACGAGCTTCTGTTCTTAAATTCGAATGATTTCCCGGTCTAATTAGACGTTAAAAATGTATTAGTACCTGATGCGGAAAAAGGTTCTCCCATAACCATACTAAGTGGATTCTCTATTTTTTTTATGAATCCTAATTATTAACTATATCCCTCTTCTAGAGTGGAGGCGAATGTGTAGAGGAAACGGTATATTGATAAACAGAATTGATTCTAAAGTCAAAAGAGCGATCGGGTTGCAAAAATAAAGGGTTTCTAACAATTTCCATATCCTAATAACAAACACAAAGCAATTGGATGGAAAAAGGGAGAATCCGTTGATTAGCTTATATGTCTCCAGGGTTTTTATTTTTTTTTTTACTATATACCTTGTTTTGACTGTATCGCACTATGTATCATTTTATATGATAGCCCAAGAAATCCCCTGCCCTTGGTTAAAATCTATTTTAAAATGGAAGAGTTACAAGGATATTTAGCAATAGATAGATCTCGACAACAAGACTTCCTATATCCACTTCTATTTCAGGAGTATATTTATGCACTTGCTCATGATCATGGTTTAAATGGATCGATTCTTTATGATTCTATCGATAATTTAGGTTATGACAATAAATTCAGTTCACTGATTGTGAAACGTTTAATTACTCGAATGTATCAACAGAAGCCTTTGGTTATTTTTGATAATGATTCTCAACAACATAAATTTGTGGATCATAAGAATCATTTTTATTCTCAAATGATATCAGAGGGCTGTGCAATCATTGTGGAAATTCCATTTTCACTGCAATTAATATCTTCCCTAGAAGGGAAAAAAGAAATAGCAAAATCTAAAAATTTACGATCAATTCATTCAGCATTTCCCTTTTTAGAGGATAAATTATCGCATTTAAATCATGTATTGGATATACTAATACCCCACCCCATCCATCTGGAACTTTTGATTCAACCCCTTCGCTGTTGGATACAAGATATCCCCGCTTTGCATTTATTGCGATTCTTTCTTTACGAGTTTCAGAATTGGAATAATCTTATTACTCAAAAACCGAAATATATTTCGGTTTTTTCAAACGAGAATCGAAGATTATTCTTGTTCCTATATAATTTTCATGTATATGAATGCGAATCGATATTCCCCTTTCTCCGTAAACAATCTGCTCATTTACGATCAACATCTTCTAGCGCCTTTCTTGAGAGAACACATTTTTTTGGAAAAATAGAACATTTTTTGGTAGTTTTTCGTAATGATTTTCACACCATCCTCTGGGTTTTCAAGGACCTTTTCATACATTATGTCAGATATCAAGGAAAAGCTATTCTGGCTTTAAAGGGAACTCCTCTTCTGATGAATAAATGGAAGTATTACCTTATAAATCTCTGGCAATATAATTTCGACTTGTGGTCTCAACCAGATAGGATTCATATAAACCAATTATACAACCATTCCCTCGATTTTTTGGGCCATCTTTCAAGTGTACGACTAAAGCCTTCTGTGGTTAGGAGTCAAATGTTAGAAAATTCATTTATTATAGATATTGCTATAAAAAAGTTTGATACTATAGTCCCAATAATTACTT